CCCATCCGAACTCAAATGCGGATTGATATTTTGTTGGAAAAATCCAAGAATCCGGATTGAATTCTCGTGTCGTAAGAAAAAAAAAGAATTTGGCAAGAATAAATTTTTTTATTGAACGTGTTGATTCATATTTATTTTTACTACTTTCTCATATATATTTTATCATATTCTATTCATTTTTATTTTATTTTTATTCGACCCTCCCGGAGTTCATTCTCCGGGCAACTCCCTTTAACCGGTGGATTCCTTTCAACTTACTTCTTTTATGATCTCATTGGAAATCATATAAAGACAATTCCTATTTGATATAGCTATTTGTGCAAGTATTTTACGATTAAGAAGCAACTGTCTCTTGTACAGATCATTTATTAATCTACTATAACTATAGCATACCCCCCTTTCACGAATTGCTGCATTTATTCGAGTGATCCACAAACGACGAAAATTTATTTTTTGCTTATCCCTATCCCGATGAGCCGAAACCAAAGCTCTTATTTTTTGTTGAGTAATAGTTCGAGTAAGTCTTGAATGAGCCCCCCGAAAGCTTGATGCAAATAAACGAATTTTTGTTCTACGTCTCCGAGCGATATATCCCCGTCTAATTCTGGTCATTGAATAAATGAAACTTTAACGAATAACTAATAGATTTCCTTTCTTTTAGTTATTCTTTTGCCCCTTTCCTAGTATATTAATAACAAAACGGATTTTTCCAATGTATAAACTAAAAATTCCAATGGCTTTGGCTACTATAACCTTCCCAATCACTTTTTTTTATTTTTTTCTAGGCATTTCACCTCGAAATACGAAATTGTACTATATATACTAGGTATTAAAAAAATAGCACTGATAAAGAAATAGTGGATTCCATCGTTTCTATGGTTACTTCTTAAACGGTGAGGTCTTCTCTATACACCGGAGCCTTTACTTCATTTAATCAATGTTATTGCTAACTTGTATAGTTCACATTCTTCGGCTCTACCCATGAATTATTCAGTAATAGGTCTTTCACAACGAGCTCTACCTATACAGTAACGGTATTTAATTATGAAGGTTGGCTGGGTAGCTGACCCTGTTAGTCCGTTCTTACAAGAGGCGTCTATGTTAACTAAGATTTCCTCCGCTTAATGGATAGCCATTTGCTACCAATGGAGAACTGCTTCTCATCTTGAATTGAGGTGAGTGGATTTACACCAATAGAAACCATAAATTTCATACACAATAAAAGGGATCTGATTCATTTTCTTATTTTTAGATAGGAAATGTAGTTCGTTTTTCCCTTCTATCCTATTTGATCATTGATATTCGAACATTGTTCTCTTTCCTTTGTTCTAGTTCATGATCTGAACGAGTCGCACATACACCCTAGTACATGTTCCTCGACGCTGAGGGCATCCCCGAAGCGCGGGGGATTTTGTGACATTTCTAATTGGCTGTCTTGTATTTCTAATAAGTTGTTTAATCGTTGGCATGTTGAATCATATACATAATGGGCTGGTTTAGATCGATCCTAACCGGATGATTTTGAATTACTTTTATTCAATAGATTCAATAGAAGAGTAAATAAAAGTCATAGAATATTAAACTCGGCAGGGTTAACTTCAAATCACGAATTGACGCGAAATACAGGCTATTGTCATTCAACCGCTACAAGATCAACAATCCCATAAGCTTGGGCCTCTGTTGCTGACATAAAAATATCTCTTTCCATGTCTTCGGATACAACCCATATGGGTTTGCCCGTTCTTTGTACATAAACCCTTGTCAGGGTTTCACGCAGTTTCAGCAGTTCTCCCACTTCCAGGATGAATTCTCCCGTTGCTACTTCAGAAAAAGAACCAGCAGGTTGATGGATCATTACCCTGATGATATAAGATAATAAAAGGTTTCTCTATTTCGCATGATGAGGGGAAGATAAAAGAAACATAAAAGAATAACAAGAAAAAAAGATAGAATTGAACAACCGTACGGGCATTATGCATTGCATACGGCTTTACAATAAAATTGACCCTTACCTTTCATCAAAGAAATAAAAAAATAGGATCGATCAGACCCCGGTCGGTAAATGATCAACTTACCACCCTTCCTTTCGGAGGAATTCAAAAATACTATGATGGCTCCGTTGCTTTATATATTTATTATATTTTTTTGTCTGTGATTTGTCTGTCATTCAGCAATCCCAAAGTTGCTTTTTTTTTTGATCAAATAAACTAAGGAAAAAAGAATCTTATTTTTTTTTTTTCGCTCTATAAGTTAAGAGACCCCTGGTGTGAAAAAAAGTTTGTGACGCTGAACTGGACTTCCGATAATAAAATAGGAAATACCTTTTTCTCATATTACTCTCTCGATACATAATCTAATGTTTTGAAAACAAAATTCCTTATATCGAATTCAAAGTGCCATGCTATTATTACTTAATATTCATATTTCATATGGCGAAGGCATAGTCTTCTTTTTTCTCTCAAATAAAAGCCTCATTGGCGCCAAGCGTGAGGGAATGCTA